CCTTTTTCCACTGTAATTTTGAAAATGAACGTTTAAATGTCCTTCAAAAGTAAGTAAATAGATCCGACACATATAAAATGCGGTTAATCCCGCCGTAGACCAAGCTATTATTCCAAAAATAGGTGAATACAACCAACTATCATTAAGAATTTCATCTTTGGACCAAAAACAAGCAAGGGGCGGAATACCGCAAAGAGAAAGTGTACCTAATAAAAAAGAATTTTTAGTAATTGGTAGATGTTTTGTTAAACCTCCCATAAGCACCATATTCTGACTTTTTTTTGGACAATATCCAACAAGAGTTTCCATTGAATGAATAACGGATCCCGATCCTAAAAACAATAATGCTTTGGAATAAGCATGAGTAATCAAATGAAATAAAGCACTGCGATAAGACCCCATACCTAGAGCTAACATCATATAACCCAGTTGAGACATTGTGGAATAAGCTAAACCCCTCTTAATGTCTTTTTGAGCAAGAGCTAAAGTAGCTCCTAAAAAAACTGTTATTATCCCTATCAAAGAGATAAAATTCATTATGTGGGGTATGACTATGAAAAGAGGCATAAGTCGAGCTACAAGAAAAATTCCCGCTGCTACCATCGTAGCAGCATGTATAAGGGCCGAAATAGGAGTTGGCCCTTCCATTGCATCAGGTAACCATACATGAAGGGGAAATTGTGCAGATTTCGCAATCGCACCGGCAAATAATAGAATAGCGCATAAAGTAACAAATAAAAAATTGACCTCATTATTAGAAATCAAGTTATTGAATATTTGGAATAAATCACGAAATTCGAAACTCCCCGTTATCCAATAAAACCCTAAAATGCCTAATAATAAACCAAAATCGCCAACACGATTAGTTACAAACGCCTTTTGACAAGCCTTTGCTGCAACAGGTCGTGTGAACCAAAATCCTATTAATAGATACGAACATATTCCAACTAATTCCCAAAAAATATAAATTTGTATCAAATTTGAACTAGTAACTAATCCCAACATGGAAGTACTGAAAAAACTCATATAAGCAAAAAATCTCAAATATCCGTGGTCATGAGACATATAATTATCACTATAAATAAGAACCATAATTCCAACAGTAGTGATTAATATTAACATAATAGAAGTAAGTGGGTCGATCAAGTATCCGAATTCTAAAGAAAAATCATTATTGATAATCCAAGACCATACATATTGATAGACATAACTGCTATTTATTTGCTGAATAGACAGATTCATGGAAAAAATCATGACTATACTTAACAATAAAACGCTCTGAAAAGACCACATACGACGAAGACTTTTTGTTGCCGTCGGAAAAAGAAGAAGTCCCAACCCTATTAACATAGGAACTGGAAGTGGAAGGAAAGGTATTATCCACGCATATTGATATGTCTGTTCCATAAAAAAAGTTTTTTATTCTTAATTAATTGTTTCCGATTCACCGGATCTTACCTCGTTCGAAAAAAGTCAATAAAAAATCAAGATATGCACTAACTTATTTAATAATTTTAGATTAGTATTTATTCTGAGTCTTTTCAAAATCGTTCAAATATTCAAAACAAGAAGTTACAATTGGTCAAATGAGATGACCAAGTTAGATATAAAAATGAATACTTATAACATGAAAATGCAAGTCTAAATTATTATTACGAGAATTTCTCGTAATAATAATTTAGATTCATAGAGCAAGGATAAAAAATTACGCTAAAAAGAGTACTTGATGCTGATATGAATTATAGGATTAACTAAGGTCATCGGTCTAATGAAATAAAAACTCTTGAATTTAGTTAGTTTCTTTCAACGCATTAACTACTTCATTATGGGATTGATTGTTTTCCATTTCAATCAAAACGATTTCTTAGTAAACGTTAGAATATTATAGATCTAAAATGAACTTTTTTTATCGAGAAAGGGTAAAAAACGACTGAGATATTTTTTTATCAAACCACGTATCCTTTAACAGATTTATTAGTAATCTCATTCGAATTTTAAAATTGAATTTAGGTGTATTCTTTTCTCGAGTTTGACTAAAAAAAGACTCAATTTTTTTATTAGGGAAAAGTTTACAATCCTTTGAGGTATTTTATTACGTGTAAATAAAGTCTAGAATGACGAAAATCAAGGTCTTTTAGGTTCTTTCTTTATTTTATTAAATTTTATTAAATCATTAAGTTTCATTTCTATGACCTAGCAGATTCTAAAGATATAAATTTGAGAGATAAAGAACGAGAACTAAGAGTTCCAAACCAAAAATTTTTGGTTTGACAATTTGATAAATATTGTATGGAATCAAAATTTTATTATTTCGAGTAATTTTTGATCCAATTTAACGGATCTTTCACATATCTATATTTCTTTTTTATAAAGAGAATATTATTTATAGAAAAAATAGATACTCAATAAGAAATAATAATTTGTTTTGAATAATAGATGTCTTTCACATCCAACTATAACTATAACAATGATTTTCAAATGGCAGTTCCAAAAAAACGTACTTCTATATCAAAAAAGCGTATTCGTAAAAATATTTGGAAAAGGAAAGGATATTGGGCGGCGTTAAAAGCTTTGTCATTAGGGAAATCTCTTTCTACTGGGAATTCAAAAAGTTTTTTTGTACGACAAACAAATAAGTCCTAAAATATTGGAATAAGCGGAATGGATTTGACTCAAAAATTTGGCTCAATACTTTTTTAATATGAAATTAACAATTGGCAGTCCCTATTCTAATCAATATGAAATAGACCAGGTTTCCATCTTATAAGATGTCTAAAAAAAAGAATTCTTCTGTTTTCTGAATTCTAAAAAAAAAAGAATAAAGAAAAAAATACAAGATTTTTTATTTCTTTGTAGTATATTTTCACTAATATTTTTGTGGTGGGGAGTCTTATTTTCCCCATCGACCTTTACAATAATGAACAATTTTTCTCTTTCTCGGGAAGGGCAGATATAATATTTTTAGTTCAAATTAATGGATTGTTGAAACTAATGGATTACATGGTAAAAATTTTTGGATAACTTTATGACTTCTTAATTTCTAATTTTTTATAATTTTTAGTAATTTAATTACTATATGAAAATGAAATGGATTTACCATATATCTCCAATTTTGAGCCCAATTAATAAAAGAACTTCATTGTGGAGATATTATGTATAACTAATCTGTCAATGTACAAATAATGTGTCAATTTGAAGTAATTCAAAATAACCTATTTTGGATTCATTGAGAAAATTTATTTTTTGTTTGAAATTTATGAAATCAGATAAACGAGAAATAATGAAGTATCAATAAAAGTAAAAAATGAAAACAGTTTTTTTATTCTATCGAGAGAATAATCTACTTACAAAAGTTGGATTTTAGAATAAAACTACGTCAAAGCCCTAAGATAAATAAACCGGACACCCTAATAAATGAAACTAATGAACCTTCAAATTGACTTTTGAACTCATTTTTTTTATCAAATTGAGTGTTGACTAAAAAACTTATTTGATTGAATTGACTTGTTCAATATCGACGATTGAATATAAATAGGCTATTATTAGTTCGAGTAAGCCGCTATGGTGAAATCGGTAGACACGCTGCTCTTAGGAAGCAGTGCTAGAGCATCTCGGTTCGAGTCCGAGTGGCGGCATGACATCTTCTAAAAGATATCCAATAGATCCTATAATAAAAATAAATGAAATTCCCGATTTCTAATTCTTAATTAATATTAATTTAGGGGATTCCCTCCCTTTTTTTCATTTTTATGATATTTTCAACTTTAGAGCATATATTCACTCATATTTCCTTTTCGATTGTTTCAATTGTAATTATAATTCATTTGATAACCTTATTGGGCAATGAAATCATAAAACCATATGATTCGTCAGAAAAGGGGATGATAGTTACTTTTTTATGTCTAACAGGATTATTAATCACTCGTTGGATTTATTCGGGCCATTTCCCACTAAGTGATTTATATGAATCATTAATCTTTCTTTCATGGAGTTTCTCCCTTATTCATATAGTCCCTTATTTCAAAATAAGAAAAAATTATTTAACCGAAATAACTGCCTCAAGTACTTTTTTTACCCAAGGCTTTGCTACTTCGGGTCTTTTAACTGAAATACGTAAACCCACAATATTAGTACCTGCTCTACAATCGGAGTGGTTAATAATGCACGTAAGTATGATGATATTGAGCTATGCGGCTCTGCTTTGTGGATCATTATTATCAGTAGCACTTCTAGTCATTACATTTAGAAAGATTTTTTATAGTTATAAAAGTAATAATTTCTTAAAATTAAATGAGTCTTTTTCATTTGGTGAAATCCAATACAAGAATGAAAGAAACAATATTTTGAAAAAAAATTATTTTTTGTCTGCTAAGAATTATTACAAGGCCCAATTGATTCAACAATTAGATTATTGGAGTTATCGTGTGATTAGCCTAGGATTTATATTTTTAACCATAGGTATTCTTTCAGGAGCAGTATGGGCTAATGAAGCATGGGGATCATATTGGAGTTGGGATCCAAAGGAAACTTGGGCCTTTATTACTTGGATCGTATTCGCAATTTATTTGCATATTAGAACAAATAAAAACTTTCAGGGGGCAAATTCCGCAATTGTGGCGACTCTAGGCTTTCTTATAATTTGGATATGCTATTTTGGGGTAAATCTATTAGGAATAGGGCTACATAGTTATGGTTCATTTACGTTAACCTCTAGTTAAATTCCAGAAAAGTTCTTACGAATACAAACAGAGTAGAATACGGTGTATATAAAACACCTTGTGTCAACCGGCGACAACCGTGTGAATCAAGTCAAGTAGTGTAGTGATTCACACGGTTGTCGCAAAGACCAAGTATATTGGGTGAAAATTAAAATTCATATTTTGTTTTTACTTTATTTAAGATTTAAGAGAATAAAAATACTTCTTCTTTTTTCTTTTCATTAGTCAAGCAACTCTTAAAAATCATAGGAGTTTTTTTCTTTAAGAAAACTATCTATAAAA